GAATGGGAAGATCGAAAAGTTGGAAGAAGAAAAGATTTTTTGCTTAGACGCATGGAATTGGCTAAGCATTTTATTCGAACAAATATAGAACCAAAATGGATGGTTTTGTGTCTATTACCAGTTCTTCCTCCTGAGTTGAGACCAATCTATCATATAGATGAGGATAAACTAGTGACCTCGGATATTAATGAAATCTATAGAAGAATTATCTATCGGAATAATACTCTTACAGATCTATTAACAACAAGTATAGCTACGCCAGAAGAATTAATAATATCTCAGGAAAAATTGCTACAAGAAGCCGTGGATGCACTTCTTGATAATGGAATCTGCGGACAACCAATGAGGGATGATCATAATAGAGTTTACAAGTCGCTTTCAGATGTAATTGAAGGCAAAGAAGGAAGAGTTCGCGAGACTCTGCTTGGTAAACGGGTCGATTATTCAGGGCGGTCCGTGATTGTCGTGGGCCCTTCACTTTCATTACATCGATGTGGATTGCCTCGCGAAATAGCAATAGAACTTTTCCAGGCATTTGTAATTCGTGACCTAATTAGAAAACATCTTGCTTCGAACATAGGAGTTGCTAAGAGTCAAATTCGGAAAAAAAAACCGATTGTATGGGAAATACTTCAGGAAATTCTGGATGACCATCCTGTATTGCTGAATAGAGCGCCTACTCTGCATAGATTAGGCATACAGGCATTCCTCCCCGTTTTAGTGGAAGGGCGCGCTATTTGTTTACATCCATTAGTTTGTAAGGGCTTCAATGCAGACTTTGACGGGGATCAAATGGCTGTTCATGTGCCTTTATCTTTGGAGGCTCAAGCAGAGGCGCGTTTACTTATGTTTTCTCATATGAATCTTTTGTCTCCAACTATTGGGGATCCGATTTCGGCACCAACTCAAGATATGCTTAGTGGACTCTATGTCTTAACGAGTGGAAATCGTCGGGGTATTTGTGTAAATAGGTATAATCCATGTAATCGTAGAAACTATCAAAATGAAGATAATAACTATAAGTATACAAAAAAAAAAGAACCCTTTTTTTGTAATCCCTATGATGCAATTGGAGCTTATCGGCAAAAACGAATCAATTTAGGTAGTCCTTTGTGGCTGCGGTGGCGACTAGATCAACGCGTTATTGCTGCAAGAGAAGCTCCCATCGAAATTCACTATGAATCTGTGGGGACCTTTTATGAGATTTATGGACACTATCTAATAGTACGAAGTATAAAAAAAGAAATTCTTTATATATATATTCGAACCACTCTTGGTCATATTTCCCTTTATCGAGAAATAGAAGAAGCCATACAGGGGTTTTGGCAGGGCTGTTGTAATTCTATGCTACCAACGGGAATTCGAGTCTCTCCGGGTTAACTAGGACCATAATTGCAGAATTTATACGTGAATCAAGATCTAGAAAAGGAAGTTTTCCAATCACTGACTCAAGCCCATTGTCAAATTCTACTCAGCGCAATATGGAGGTACTGATGGCAGAACGGCCCACTCAGGTCTTTCACAATAAAGTGATAGACGGAACTGCCATGAAACGGCTTATTAGTCGATTTATTGATCACTATGGAATAGGATATACATCACATATCCTGGATCAAGTAAAGACTCTGGGTTTCCGACAAGCTACCGCCGCATCCATTTCATTAGGAATTGATGATCTTTTAACAATACCTTCTAAAAGATGGCTAGTTCAAGACGCTGAACAACAAAGTTTTATTTTGGAAAAACACCATCATTATGGGAATGTACACGCGGTAGAAAAATTACGTCAATCGATCGAAATATGGTATGCCACAAGTGAATATTTGCGACAAGAAATGAATCCTAATTTTCGGATGACCGATCCTTTTAATCCAGTCCATATAATGTCTTTTTCGGGAGCCAGAGGAAATGCATCTCAGGTACATCAATTAGTAGGTATGAGAGGATTAATGTCGGATCCCCAAGGGCAAATGATTGATTTACCCATTCAAAGCAATTTACGCGAAGGACTGTCTTTAACAGAATACATTATTTCTTGCTACGGAGCCCGTAAAGGGGTTGTGGATACCGCTATCCGAACATCAGATGCAGGATATCTCACGCGCAGACTTGTTGAAGTAGTTCAACACATTGTTGTACGTCGAACAGATTGTGGCACCGTTCGAGGTATTTCTGTAAGTCCTCGAAATGGAATGATGGCGGACAGGATTTTTATCCAAACATTAATTGGCCGTGTATTAGCAGATGATATATATATAGGTTCGCGATGTATTGCTACTAGAAATCAAGATATTGGGATTGGACTTGTCAGTAGATTCATAACTTTTAGAGCACAACCAATCTCTATTCGAACCCCCTTTACTTGTAGGAGTACATCTTGGATTTGTCAATTATGTTATGGCCGGAGTCCAGCTCATGACGACCTGGTCGAATTGGGAGAAGCCGTAGGTATTATTGCAGGTCAATCTATTGGAGAACCGGGCACTCAATTAACATTAAGAACTTTTCATACCGGCGGAGTATTTACAGGGGGTACTGCAGAACATGTGCGAGCCCCTTCTAATGGAAAAATAAAATTCAACGAGGATTTGGTTCATCCGACACGCACACGTCATGGACATCCTGCTTTTCTATGTTCTAGAGACTTGTATGTAACTATTGAGAGTGAAGATATTATACACAATGTGTGTATTCCGCCCAAAAGTTTTCTTTTAGTTCAAAACGATCAATATGTAGAATCAGAACAAGTGATTGCTGAGATTCGCGCGAGAACATCCACTTTGAATTTGAAAGAGAAGGTTCGAAAACATATTTATTCTGACTCAGAAGGCGAAATGCACTGGAATACTGATGTGTACCATGCACCTGAATTTACATATGGTAATATTCATCTCTTACCAAAAACAAGTCATTTATGGATATTATTAGGGGAGCCCCGGAGATACAGTCTAGGCCCTTGTTCGATCCACAAGGATCAAGATCAAATGAACGCTTATTCTCTTTCTGTCAAGCCAAGATATATTGCTAACCCCTCAGTAACTAATAATCAAGTGAGACACAAATTTTTTAGTTCGTATTTTTCTGGTAAAAATCAAAAAGGAGATAGGATTCCTGATTATTCAGAACTGAATCGAATGACATGTACGGGTCGTTGTAATCTCAGATATCCGACCATTCTCGACGGTAATTCTGATTTATTGGCAAAGAGGCGAAGAAATAGATTCATCATCCCACTCGAATCGATTCAAGAAGGCGAGAACCAACTAATACCTTCTTCAGGTATCTCAATGGAAATCCCCAGAAATGGTATTCTCCGTAGAAATAGTATTCTTGCTTATTTCGATGATCCTCGATATATAAGAAAGAGCTCGGGACTTACTAAATATGAGACTAGAGAACTGAATTCAATCGTCAACGAAGAGGATTTGATTGAATATCGAGGAGTCAAGGTATTTTGGCCAAAATACCAAAAGGAAGTAAATCCATTTTTTTTTATTCCCGCGGAAGTCCACATTTTGCCCGAATCTTCTTCCATAATGGTACGGCACAATAGTATTATTGGGGCAGATACACAAATCACTTTAAATAGAAGAAGTCGGGTAGGCGGATTGGTCCGAGTGAAGAAAAAAGCAGAAAAAATGAAACTGATAATCTTTTCTGGAGATATCCATTTTCCTGGAAAGACAAATAAGGCATTCCGATTGATACCGCCAGGAGGGGGAAAACCAAATTCCAAAGAATACAAAAAATTGAAAAATTGGCTTTATATCCAACGAATGAAACTTTCCAGGTATGAAAAAAAGTATTTTGTTTTGGTTCAACCTGTAGTCCCATATAAAAAAACGGATGGTATAAATTTAGGAAGACTTTTCCCGCCGGATCTCTTGCAGGAAAGTGATAATCTACAACTTCGAGTTGTCAATTATATCCTTTATTACGACCCAATTCTTGAAATTTGGGACACAAGTATTCAATTAGTTCGGACTTCTTTAGTGTTGAATTGGGACCAAGACAAAAAAATCGAAAAGGCCTGTGCTTCCTTTGTTGAAATAAGGACAAACGGTTTGCTTAGATATTTTCTAAGAATCGACTTAGCTAAGTCACCTATTTCTTATACCGGAAAAAGGAATGATCTGTCGGGTTCAGGATTGATCTCTGAGAATGGATCAGATCGCGCTAATGTCAATCCGTTTTCTTCCATTTATTCCTATTCCAAGGCAAGGATTAAAGAATCCTTTAATCCAAATCAAGGAACTATCCATACGTTGTTGAATCGAAATAAGGAATCTCAATCTTTGATAATTTTGTCATCATCCAATTGTTTTCGAATAGGCCCATTCAACGATGTAAAATATCCCAATGTGATAAAAGAATCAATCAAAAAGAACCCCCTAATTCCAATTAGGAATTCGTTGGGCCCGTTAGGAACAGGCTTTCCAATTTATAATTTTGATTTATTTTCCCATTTAATAACCCATAATCAGATCTTGGTAACTAACTATTTGCAACTTGACAATTTCAAACAGATTTTTCAAATACTTAAATATTATTTACTGGATGAAAATGGTCAAATTTATAATCCCTATTCATGCAGTAACATCATTTTGAATCCATTCCATTTGAATTGGTATTTTCTCCATTACAATTATTGTGAAGAGACATCTCCAATCGTTAGTCTTGGGCAGTTTCTTTGTGAAAATGTATGTATAGCCAAAAAAGGACCGCATTTAAAATCGGGTCAAGTTCTAATTGTTCAAGTTGACTCTGTGGTAATACGATCAGCTAAGCCTTATTTGGCTACTCCAGGAGCAACTGTTCATGGACATTATGGGGAAATCCTTTACGAAGGCGATACATTAGTTACATTTATATATGAAAAATCAAGATCTGGTGATATAACGCAAGGTCTTCCAAAAGTGGAACAGGTGTTAGAAGTGCGTTCGATTGATTCAATATCGATGAATCTCGAAAAGAGGATTGAGGGTTGGAACAAATCTATA